TTTTCTAATTGTTCCAAAGTCTTATAAGTTGAATTAATCAAATTCAATTTTTCTCGCTCTATTTCAGAGTATCCATTCACCCGAAACTGATCTGCTTCAATTTCCACTTTCCGTAAGCGGGCCCGGGCTTTTTCGAGCTGTTCAATGGCCCCCCCACGCAGTTCTTCTGAATTTCGAATAGTATTCAAGATTCTCTGTTTTCGATTATCTAATAAATCACTTAATGAAAGTAGATCATCTTTCCGTTCATTTTAAAACTTCCATAATCCCTTCCCGAACCAAACATGAATCTTTCGATTCATTTGGCTCTCACGCTCAATTACTTAGGGTAAATTATCATAGTTTTTTTATGAATGTAATGAGCCTATCCTCTCTTCTTTATTCATAGTAATAAAAAAAATGAATCCAATACAAAAACAAAATACTTGGAGGACTCTTCTGACAAAATAAAAAATATGTAATTGTCAGCAAAGTTGTTTCTTTTTTTATTTTTCTTTATTTCAAATCCAAAAAACTCTTCTTACTTATACATAAGGCATAGGTCGTCAATTCAGCATTGGATAAAACAGAGAAAAGGTCCATTTTTAGAATAAGTGGTTTAAATCATTTTATCGAAATGAGTGTTCTATATCGATAAAATATTCACTTAAAAACCATCTCTATAATAACATAGTGGTCGAAAGAGTACCATGCTGTGCCTAGACTTCAAACGATTTGCTTTAACCATCTTAAGAGCCCCACCTTATTGGTTGCTAGAGAATCAAAGTGGATTTGCCAATGAATCACGAAATGCTGTGGTTCTTACATCTAATTTCTTAAGAAGTAATTCGCGAGATCATGCACCTTTCTTTCCTAGTTCTAATGGAAAAGGGTACAGCTGATTGGATACAGCCTATTCTTGAAATAAACAACTCACACACACTCCCTTTCCAAAAAAGATCAATACACCAATCACTACACTTAGATTTATTGGATTTGTTGCAAAAATATCGGTATTAAATCCGAAACTCCCGGCAGATGGCCAGTGGCCCAAAGAAACGAAAGAATCGGTTACATTTTTCATATAATCTCCTATTATAGATAGACTAAAAAATCGACCAGAGTTCTTTTTCTATCACTTTGCTCCTCTTTGTTATTTATTCTTTTTTTTTATTTATTTGAAATCGAGTTGAAAAATATTCGAGTTATGTTATCAAGTATGAACTACCCCTTGATTGTTGCAACATCTCCTAAAACGAATTTCCCTTGGATTGCGGCTGGGAAGGGTGAAAGTGAGTCGGTCTACTAATTCCTCATCTGCAAATCAGCCCTTCCCGAAGGTTATTTTCTCAACGAATAAGGAATTGTAGGAGTGAAATATTAATCTAATTTGAAAAAGCAAACGACAAGTCAATAAAATAGGAAAAATACATATTTTTCCTATTTCTAAGATTAAATAATTAAACAAAAGGATTCGCAAATAAAAGTGCTAATGCTACAACCAATCCATAAATCGTTAAAGCTTCCATAAAAGCTAGACTAAGCAATAGAGTACCTCGTATTTTTCCCTCTGCCTCGGGCTGTCTCGCGATCCCCTCTACGGCTTGACCCGCCGCAGTCCCTTGACCAACTCCAGGTCCAATAGAAGCAAGCCCCACGGCCAATCCAGCAGCAATAACGGAAGCAGCAGAAATCAGTGGATTCATGATAAGTTCCTCGTACCAACAAAAACAAAAAGAAATGGTTAATGATACAATCAACCAATGAATTATGACTGAATTATTCCATCAATAGGATTCATACAGTCGAAGTAACTAAGAACTTCGAGTTTAAGTAATAAAATTATTGAATCATCAGAACTACTTCGATATCTCTTTTTTCATTTCTATCTACAGAGTTTATGTGAATCCATCGAACTTTCGTTGTTCCATTTCTTGGTTCTGAACTGTTACTTCAATTCTTCCATCTTTTCTTGATTCCATCTGTTTATTCAGCCAATTCACAGCCACAACGATACGAAAAGACTTCTCAGTAGTAGGGAAAATGAAATAGATCTTTAGTTCATATATAGTCAATATCTAATATCACATATACATGTCTTTCTTCCATAACGTAAACCATTAGATTCAATCAGATTCGAGAATCAATCTACTTTTTTAGGAATCCCGTTTTTTGTAAATTCCTTTTTCCCTTCTGTTTTCTTTATCATTATTCAAACCGAATATAATCTAAATGGGCAAGTTTAATTGATTAGGGCGAATTATTACATAGAAATCTGATTATTTGATTGATCTAAGTTCATGCAATTTATTATTATTAATATTTTCTTTTGGTCAATTGTTGAATAAAATCTACTGTAAAGGAGAATCCTTTCTCCTTTTTTTTATTTAATCACACGTTGTAAACATATATCTTATAATTTGAATAAGACGATTGGCTGAACAATATAATAGAAAGTGAATATTAGTCGAGTAAAGGTAGGATATTAAGTGGCCGAAAGGAGAATTTTAGGAAAAAGATC